TGTGCATAATGAAAATAATACAGGGAATCAAAAAAGATGAAAATATTCTCATTATGAACTGAACAGGGCTGGTATTTTTACAAGAAATCTCTAGCCAACCTTCCTGCAAGAGATCCTTTCTTAACATCAAGCATATTGGTACTAGAGAGAAATGATAACTCCAACAATTTCTTTGTTCTCAGCGCCCCCGAATTTCCGGGAATGAGTCACTTCAACAGCCTTCGATGGTTCTACGGGTATCCAAAATACAAACACGATGGATGTTTGTTGTCCCAACCATTCTTGGTAGTCCCGAGCCTGCTAAGGAAAGGGATAATGTATCACAAAGTTTTTGTGTTATGGATTCCCGGGTGTAGTGCTTCTTCCCCTATGCTGCCTATTGGTACTAGTAGCGTAGGATTGACCTGTAATAACGAACCCATAGGTATAAACCTTCGCTCAATACTAGAATCGACAAGTCAAACTTAGTATCTGAGGCTGCATTAATCGAGGATACACAACAGAAGGAGTTGTTCTATTTCCAAACTTTAACTTTACCTTCCACAAGCGTAGATTTCTTTTTCTTTTTATCCCGATTCCGAAGCGTGTGTCTTTCTCGTAAGACTAAGAGGAATAAAAAAATCAAATCGCACCATCTCGGTAATAGGTAAATGCCTCTTTTTCTCCTGAAGTTGTCGGAATTATTCGTAATAAAATATTGGCTACAATTGAAAAGGTCTTATCAATAAAATTTCCATTTATCCGCGGTCTAGGCATAGGCAGTAATCCATTCGAAAATTCTTAGCATTCCCTCTCTCATGGAAACAGGATCCCACAACGAAAAGAATGGTACAGTACGAAATAACATAAAAATAGATTCATTCAAAATTCATAAAAATATGTGCCTTCTAGTCAACTATTCACTAGTCAAATTGTTCCTTTTCACAGGAATTGATAAGAACTAAAAACAAAATAGTGCAACCTGATTCGATTTCATTCTAATGGAATCGTATACCCAACGAAGGAAACGATGCCGATGGCATTCACGTTACAGATTAGAAGAACCCACGAAATTTTGATGGAATTAGGATCCAAAGAAGAAAAAGGATCGAATACTCATAATCAGTCTATGCTATGATGAGAAGAGAATAACCGCCTATTTTCTTTTGTCTTGTGTACATAGCGGGTATACACGAGACAAAAGAAAATAGAAAAACAATCCCAAAAACAATCCCATAGAAAAGATAGTTTAGGAATTTGTACTAGATCGATGGCATAGGGGTTTGTTGTTGATAACTCGAAAACTGGATTGGAAAGGAGTTTGAGAAATCTTCGGGTATGGAATCGTAGTCTAACTAGAATGATGATCTAAAGAGATCCATTAATCCTCGTCTCTAAAATATAGATCCATCAATCAGTCGATTTGTTCTAATTTCTTGATTGAATCGGGAAGAAAGAGATAAGCCGACAAAGAAGAGAACCTTGTTTTGGCAAACAGGAAGAGTTAACAGTTTTCGCAAGAAAAAATTTTTCTCTTTATCTCGGGAGCCTCGAAGGAAAGATCTTTCTTTGACTTGGATAAAAAAGTTTCTATTTTGATAGCTTTTTATAGTTAGAGTTGATTAGTCGGACCTACCCAATAATTAAGATAATTGATTCACAATTGACTCAGTTTTTGGGTCATAATCATTATGTAGGAGAGATGGCCGAGTGGTTCAAGGCGTAGCATTGGAACTGCTATGTAGGCTTTTGTTTACCGAGGGTTCGAATCCCTCTCTTTCCGTACCTTCACCCAACGCACCGATCTTACTAACCACAATAGATCAAATAAGAATCGATATCATTATTTCATACAGTTAGACCGTTCTTTGATATAGATTCTCTATTCCTAATGGCTGTGGCGCGTAAAAGACTGGAAAGAAAGGGGGAGATAAGGAAAGAAAATCTCCCTCTCGATCTATGATACCGAAATAAGAGAAAAATACGGCTCAAATCCTTCTTTCTCTTAACCTTCGGTTAATTTACTTCGCCGAAAGGGAGCAAAGTTGTCCGCACTTTACCTGATTAGAAAATTTTGTTATTTTCGTTCGGTTTAAGTCTGACGAGAATAATATTCGACGACTAGCAATTCATTTATTTCCAAACCGACCCATTTACTATCTATTATTTGATTGACTAATCCTTTATATTGCACTGGGTCAAGAGTTAAATGGTTTGGTAATTCTTCGTGAGGAGAGGAATCGAGAGAATTTTGAATTAGAACTTTAGATTTTCCTTCATCCTTTGCCGTAATAGTATCGCGGGGTTTGCAGCGATAACTTGGTCTGTCTACGATCCGACCATTTACTAAAATATGTCGATGGTTAACTAATTGGCGAGCTCCCGGAATAGTCGGAGCCATACCCAATCGAAAAAGAATGTTATCCAAGCGCATTTCAAGTAATTGTAGTAAAACCTGACCTGTTGGACCTTTGGCCTTTCCGGCGATACGAACGTATTTAAGCAATTGGCGTTCTGTAAGACCATAATGAAAACGCAATTTTTGTTTTTCTTCTAGGCGAATACGATATTGGGATTTTTTCCCAGACCCCGATTGGTTTCTACGATCCTTTCGGTCTTTGGGACTTTTATTAGTTAGCCCCGGTAAAGCCCCCAGCCGGCGTATTTTTTTGAAACAAGGTCCTCGGTAACGTGACATAAAGACTCCTTCCTCTTATTTATATTTCACTCTTATTGATGAAATTTCATTTTACAGAATAAAACTAAACTCAAACTGAACTAAATGAGAAATGAAGTGAAATTGACTCAAAGGTACTATTAAAGAATAACGAGATGAATTGGATAAAGAAATATCCAGCGCTTTACTTTCTATTCTCGATATATAGATATAGAAAAAGAAAAGGATCTTTTTATGTCCTAGTTGGAAGTTCCTATAACCTAATAGAAATCGATGACTTTTAGCAAAAGCGGAAGACATTTTTTTCACCAGTCTTTGATTTCAAAAGTACATTATCAATGATGAAAAATAAAAAAAAAAAGAAAGAGAGAAAAGCCTACTATCGGAATCGAACCGATGACCATCGCATTACAAATGCGATGCTCTACCCTCTGAGCTAAGTAGGCTGACATAAGAGAAATTCGACACGCCTAGGAATTCAATAAACTCTCAGAATCCGTGCTTGCTATTAACTATTAGAATACAATTTTTTTGAAATTCTTAGCTATTCATAATAAAAATGAATCAAAAAACAAGAAAATATAGAATTTCAAAAAATCTGAAATCTTATAGAACAGAACGAGTCATTTGGGCCTCGCGAATTTCGATTTCTTTCTCACAATAATATTATAGATTATTGAATAAGAAATGAATAAATATTCCAAAAATTTTTTGTTTTTGAATTCAACTGACATTTGAAATGCTTTTGATTATCCTTCTCTATTTTCTTCCCTATCATCTAGCTTTCAAATTCTAATTATTGAATGGAATTCTTAGTTATAACAAATGAGACATGCCGCCGCTTTCATTCGGAAAGGTGGAATTTAGGACGAAAAATCGACCGTTTAAGTAATGGAAATTACATAGAAAAGTGATCGGAAGGGGGACAGATAGATATATGGTATGGATCCACTTATATTGAATTGTAGAGACATAAATGATAAAATCGTTTTTGATTGGACCAAAAAGCAAAGATGAGAAAAGACTTTTTCGAGATAGCAATAAGTCTCTACTAAATTCAATAGTGCCGGTATAAATAAAAGACAAGGGGGAAGGACATCACAGTGAGATCCTAATCTCAAAAGGGGATATGGCGAAATTGGTAGACGCTACGGACTTAATTGGATTGAGCCTTGGTAGGGAAACTTACTAAGTGAGAACTTTCAAATTCAGAGAAACCCTGGAATTAACAAAAATGGGCAATCCTGAGCCAAATCCCGTTTTCTGAAAACAAAGAAAGGTTCAGAAAGCGAAAATCAAAAAGGATAGGTGCAGAGACTCAATGGAAGCTGTTCTAACAAATGGAGTTGATTGTCTTGCGTTGGTAAAGGAATCTTTCTCTTGAAACTTCAGAAAGAGTGAAGGATAACCCTATATAACATACATAGGTAAGGTATGCGTACTGAAATACTATAAAATATCAAATGATTAATGCCGACTCGAATCTGTATTTGTTATATGAAAAATGGAAGAATTCTTGGGAATCGATTCAGATTTGAAGAATCAAGAGACAAATCATTCACTCCAGAGTCTGATAGATCTTTTGAAGAATTGAGTCATTGGACGAGAATAAAGATAGAGTCCCATTCTACATGTCAATATTGGCAACAATGCAATTTATAGTAAGAGGAAAATCCGTCGATTTTAGAAATCGTGAGGGTTCAAGTCCCTCTATCCCCAAAGAGCCCATTTCCCTGTCTAACGATTGAGTCTATCCTTTTCTTTATATTGATCTTTTGGTCGTTAGCGCTTCCAAATTCCTTCTCTTTCCCATTCACCTACTCTTTTACAAACCGCTCTGAGCGAAAAGGTTTTTCTCTTCTCACGAGTTTTGTGGGATAGATTATACATGTAAAAATGAACATCTTTGAGCAAGAAATCCCCATTTGACTGATTCACAATGGAGATTTTTATTCATTCTGAAACTTACCCAAGTTGTTCTTTTGACGATCCAAGAAATTGGGGGACCTGGACGAGACTTTCTAATATCCTTTCAATTGACATATACCCAACTTCTCTAGTAAAATGAGGATGCAGTATCGGGAATAGTCGGGATAGCTCAGCTGGTAGAGCAGAGGACTGAAAATCCTCGTGTCACCAGTTCAAATCTGGTTCCTGACACACGATTCATTTGAATGAGCCTCTATTCTACAAAGTAATTGATATGAATCGAGATACATTTTGATTAAATTCATTAAGGGTCTAGATCATAATAGATATTAGCCCTCTCGGGTTTTAGAGAGATACCCCATCTATTTTGATTTGATAGATGGGTTAAGACTTTATTAGACAAAGTATCTAAGAA